GCAGGAGTTCGTGTGAACCAAAACCCTATTAATAGATAGGAACACATTCCAACCAATTCCCAAAAAATATAAATTTGTATCAAATTAGAACTAGTAACTAATCCCAACATCGAAGTACTGAAAAAACTCATATAAGCAAAAAATCTCAAGTATCCTTGATCGTGAGCCATATAATTATCACTATAAATAAGAACCATAATTCCAACAGTAGTGATTAACATTGACATAATAGAAGTAAGTGGATCGATCAAGTAGCCGAATTCTAAAGAAAAATCATTATCGAGAGTCCAAGACCATACATATTGATAGATAGAACTACTTTTTATTTGCTGAATAGACAGATTAGTTGAAAAAATCATGACTATACTTAACAATAAAATACTCGAAAAAGCCCACATACGACGGAGATTTTTTGTTGCTGTCGGAAAAAGAAGAAGTCCCACTCCTATTAACATAGGAACTGGAAGTGGAAGGAAAGGTATGATCCACGCATATTGATATGTCTGTTCCATAAAAAAAATTTTTTAATTCTTAATTAATATTAATTGTTTCCGATTCACCGGATCTTACCTCTTTTTGAAAGGAGTCAATAAAAAAATAAAGATATGCACTAACTTAATAACTTAAATAGAAATAGAATTTTTGAATTTTTATTTCTTTTTATACTTATTCTTTAGAAGTTTCTGCTAAATACTTCAAATATTCAAATCAAGAAGTTACAATTGGTCAAATCATATGAAAAAAGCAGATTAATTACTAGTTTCCTTCGAACTTTCAAATTCAAGTTAAATTAGGCATATTTTTCGCGAATTTGACAAGTTACTAAAAAAAAAAAAGAATATTCTTTTTTTTTAGTAATAAAAATAGTTTATGCTATTTTCCCATATCTTTCACGCATCTTATGTATTCTTTTTGATTTTAGAATCAAAAATATTATCTAGAAAAGAAATACATAATGAATTGGCAAAGCGCAAATTTCTTTTGAACAATAGATGTCTTTCACATCCAGCTATACCAATGAGTAATCTCTTAATTTTTATTTAAATGGCAGTTCCAAAAAAACGTACTTCTGCATCAAAAAAGCGTATTCGTAAAAATTTTTGGAAAAAGAAGGGGTATTGGGCAGCGTTAAAAGCGTTTTCCTTAGGGAAATCTATTTCTACCGGGAATTCCAAAAGTTTTTTTGTGCAACAAACAAATAAAATAAGTAATAAAACATAACATGTTACAATAATCTGAATCGGTTTGACTCAAAAATTGACTCATTTCGTTTCGAAAATAAAATTCCCGCTTTCCATTCCCTGTTGAGTTAATCAATAGGAAATGGAATTCGTTTCGCTCTTAGAATTAGAATAAGGATTTTTCTCTTTACCGTACTGAATTAAAAAAAAAAAAAAGAATCCTTTTTTTTTTGACAAAAAAACATAAGATACGTAATTGTCTTTTTAGTATATTTTCTCATTTCCAAGGTGGGGAGTATTATTTTCCCCATCAGCCTGTTTCTTACAATAATATAAGCAATAATATAAGAATATAAGGTTTATAAGGTTTTCTTTTTTCTCTAGATCCACGTTTTCTCTATAGAAAGGCGAGTAAAAAATCAAAATCATTGAAACTAATTGATTAAAATTCTAAACCTTTTTGTGCAACTTTCTTCTTTTTGGATTTTCTATGAATTCCTATATAGATTCCCATATATTTATTGCCATCAATCCACTCAAAAACACTTAACAAATTTTTTTGGATAAATATGTGTCAATTTTTACTGATCCAAAATTTTTTTGTTCATTGATAAAATGGATTTTTTGGTTTCGATGTTTGAAATCAAATAAATCAAAAACAGTTCATTAAAACAAAACAAAAATGTTTTTTTTTGGGGGGGGTTCTATCCCTTAATTCATAGTTGGACTATCTAGTTTTCCAAGAGTTCAAGTCGAGGAGAGTCTAAAATACACACTAAAACTAAGAGCCTAAATTCAAATAATGAACCTTCAAATACCTATTTGAACGAATTTTTATTCATCAATTTGAATCTTTCCTAAAAAATATTGCAACAATTTAATTCTTAAATCTAGACGATTGCTTATTCATAGGGTATTATGAATTCAAGACAAGCCGCTATGGTGAAATTGGTAGACACGCTGCTCTTAGGAAGCAGTGCTAGAGCATCTCGGTTCGAGTCCGAGTGGCGGCATGTCATCTCCTAAAAAAAGTAAATAGATCCTATAATGAATTCAATTTCCGATTTCCTTTTTATAATTATGGGACTCCTTAAAAAAAAATTATGATATTTTCAACTTTAGAGCATATATTAACTCATATTTCTTTTTCGATTGTTTCAATTGTAATTACAATTCATTTCATAACTTTTTTAGTCGATGAAATCGTAAAATTATATGATTCATCCGAAAAGGGGATGATAATGACTTTTTCCTGTATAACAGGATTATTAGTTACTCGTTGGGTTTATTCGGGACATTTTCCACTAAGTGATTTATAT